CTTTCATGTAACAGGATTGTTTGGTCCTGGAATATGGGTATCCGATCCTTATGGACTAACAGGAAAGGTACAATTCGTAAATCCCGCATGGGGTGTGGACGGTTTTGATCCTTTTGTTCCGGGGGGAATAGCCTCTCATCATATTGCAGCAGGGACATTGGGCATATTAGCGGGTCTTTTCCATCTTAGTGTGCGTCCACCTCAACGTTTATACAAAGGATTGCGTATGGGAAATATTGAAACCGTCCTTTCCAGTAGTATCGCTGCTGTATTTTTTGCAGCTTTTGTTGTTGCTGGAACTATGTGGTATGGTTCAGCAACTACCCCGATTGAATTATTTGGTCCTACTCGTTATCAATGGGATCAGGGATACTTCCAGCAAGAAATATATCGAAGAGTTGGTAGTGGGCTAGTCGAAAATCAAAGTTTATCAGAAGCTTGGTCTAAAATTCCTGAAAAATTAGCTTTTTATGATTACATCGGTAATAATCCGGCAAAAGGGGGTTTGTTTAGAGCAGGCTCAATGGACAATGGAGATGGAATAGCGGTTGGTTGGTTAGGGCATCCTATCTTTAGAGACAAAGAGGGGCGTGAACTTTTTGTACGTCGTATGCCTACCTTTTTTGAAACTTTTCCGGTTGTTTTGGTAGACGGAGACGGAATTGTTAGAGCAGATGTTCCTTTTCGAAGGGCAGAATCGAAGTATAGTGTCGAACAAGTAGGTGTAATTGTTGAATTCTATGGTGGCGAACTCAATGGAGTCAGTTATAGTGATCCTGCTACTGTGAAAAAATATGCTCGACGTGCTCAATTGGGTGAAATTTTTGAATTAGATCGTGCTACTTTAAAATCGGATGGTGTTTTTCGTAGCAGTCCAAGGGGTTGGTTTACTTTTGGACATGCTTCGTTTGCTCTGCTCTTCTTTTTCGGGCACATTTGGCATGGTGCTAGAACCTTGTTCAGAGATGTTTTTGCTGGTATTGATCCAGATTTGGATGCGCAAGTAGAATTTGGAGCATTCCAAAAACTTGGAGATCCAACTACAAAAAAACAGGGAGTCTGATAGAAATAGGTTTGTTCCTTTTCGATTCGACTTTTTTTGTTGTTATTTGAATTTGATATAGGGAACTTAGATAAATCTTGATTTCAATCATTCCATTTTGTTTTACTCTTGTTCTTTCTTTTTCTTTATCCAGGAGATAACCCCCCCAAAACAGGTATGAAAGCTATAATTGTAAACCACGATCAAATCTATGGAAGCATTGGTTTATACATTCCTCTTAGTCTCGACTTTAGGAATCATTTTTTTCGCTATTTTTTTTAGAGAACCCCCTAAAGTTCCAACTAAAAACACGAAATGATTTTTCATTATCTCAATTGAAGTAATGAGCCTCCAATATCGTAATATTGGGGGCTCATTACTTCAACTAGTCCCCATGTTCTTCGAATGGATCTCTTAGTTGTTGAGAGGGTTGCCCAAAAGCAGTATATAAGGCATACCCAGTAAAACTTACAATTAAACCGGATATAGAGATGGCAATTAAGGTTGCTGTTTCCATGATTCTATAATATCAAGACTACAATGGATCTATAGGGTAAGATCCTTTATCTACAGCGGAATGGTATACAAAGTCAACAGATCTCAATAAAAAAAAAATAGGATTTATGGCTACACAAACCGTTGAGGGTAGTTCTAGATCTGGTCCAAGACGAACTGTTGTAGGAGATTTATTGAAACCATTGAATTCAGAATATGGTAAAGTAGCTCCGGGGTGGGGAACTACCCCTTTGATGGGGATTGCAATGGCCCTATTTGCGGTATTTCTCTCTATTATTTTAGAGATTTATAATTCGTCCCTTTTACTGGACCAAATTTCCATGAATTAGAGAATTAGATTCACAAGAACCAACTAACTAGCTTTTCAATAGAAAAGTAAAGTTTAGCATTTAGATCGTTCATTTTTAGCCCATTCCATTTTGATTTGGTAGTTCGACCGCGAAACTTCTTTGTTTCTGTATTTCCGGAATATGAGTGTGTGACTTGTTATAATGGATCCTATTGATAGTACAGAACATAAAATGGATACGTCATCTTATCTTGATAGATGGCTTTACTCCGTCAGATATTTATTCTAGTATCTGGAGCACGGAATATAGAAAATAAATAGATTCTAAAGTGTTAGAACTATGATTTATACTTAATATTTATATTTAGACCTCGCAACCGGACGAAAAAAAATGAAAGAGTTAGAAGAATTCATTTAGAAAAAGAAATGGAATTTTATTCTTTAAAACTGCCACCGCTTATCCATTTCTTTGTATTTTTTTTCATTATATCTATTTATTGAAATTGAATAAGTGATGATCCAGCAGTTCTTACTCAGGGAATTTTTGGACTTCGATTAAAGGTTTTTTTGGAAATCATCGTGGTTCTGGTATGAATCTCAGGTTTTAAATTGATTCTATAGGGTCTTAACAAGCAAATTCTTATCAATAATAA